ATGTGGAAGCAGGAATGCCAAAGTGCTTTCCCTATGTTTACCTTGTGTTGTTACTACGGTGGGAAGGATTGCTGATCGAGTCAGTTATCCCCAAGCTCTGCCCTTCCCTTTTGGCTACGAAAATAGGCTGTGATCCGCAAGAATAGGGTAGTCAATGTCGACCTATGCAATGGTACACGAGTGCCGATGGTTCGAAAGAAAGAACTCTTCTCTAAACTAAAATAGAAAAGCAGCCTCCCTTACCCTGTGAAGTGAAGCAACCGAAACCCTATTTTCTGGATGATCAGTCTCCCAGTAATAGCCCAAGTAGTGAGCGGTCCAATTGTCTGGCGGAAGCTCGTTGTTGCGCATGATTCTTTCTTTCTCCGTTCGATCATTCTTCACACTTGAATTAAGAGGGGATTTTTTCTCCTATTTGTGTCTGTCTCGTTGATGAGAGGATTTTCTCTGGCTGTCACCCATGCAGTTAGATCTCTAACCAGTGAGTAGCACAGTAACAGGTCTCCTAAAGACTTATCGTCGAGGGACGGGTACCCCTCCTCTCTCGAAAGAAGAAAAAAGGGATGGAAGCATCATAACACTACTTCTCGAAGATCGGATCATGTTCCAATAATTACATATGTATAGATGATTACGTGATTGGTTTGTGTTTATTCGGTGGAAAGAATTGAATTGTGCATGAATTGCTTATCATTGAAAAGAAATGGATCAAGAAATAACGTATTTTAGAATAAGAAATCGGAAAGGCTGCATTTCACGCATAGCGATGAGATAGCTGATGAACTGAAATAGCTAGAGAGCAAAGAGCGATACGAGAGGCTTGCAGTTCAGTAAGAAGAAAAGAACGAACGAATGGATTTTTTTTGTTTCTTTTTCGAGATTGGCTTAGTGTTCAGTCTACCTATCGATTGATAGAGTACAAGATCGAAAGAACGAAATCTTCCTTTACAACTTTTTGTTTTTTAAGCGGAAGATGGATGCTGAGAATCGTCCGCTGGTGGTATCGTTTTGAAGGGTTTCATTTAGGAGCGGTCTGTTCATCCAACTAGAAATATCGTAAGAGAAGAAACTTTTACGCCCAAAACAAACTCCCATGTCTTTCTTGGTTGGACCAACTCCACCGGCGATTTCCGTGAGCAAGAACAAGTCTTCCCTCTTTTTTAGAGGAAAAAGCGGAACGAGACAGAAATAGATGAAAAGGACTATGTTTGTAAATATCACGTCTGCGATTAATTTTCTTTTTGTTTTTTGTGGTGCCAAAAACGGTTGTCAGAACTGCTGTAGTAGTGTGCAGGATGGGAGTGGTGTAACTCATATATTATATTCAAATGAAATTGATGATTCCGACCTTCATGGAATTTGTGAGTACTATCCTGGGTTTAACCCGTCCAGTGAACGTATAGTAGAGCTGCGAAGTGATATCCACGAGAAAGTAGAAGAATTAGTTAAGAACCTACGGGAGGGGGTTCCAGAAGACATCGTTACTGCTATCTCCGAAGACTTACACGGGGAAAGCAATGATGCTGATTTTCTGCAAACAGTTTTAAATGATTTAAACAGGGGGGGAGCCCCGGATCCAGACTTTCAGAATTCCTTTCAAAAGTTGGTGGCCTATATGGATCCCCCCACCCCCAGCTCCAGCCCTCTTGAGCAATTTGAGATTCTCCCATTGATTCCTATGGATATGGGAAACTTGTATTTCTCATTCACAAATCCATCTTTGTTTATGCTGCTAACTCTCATTTTGTTCCTACTTCTGGTTTATTTTGTTACTAAAAAGGGAGGAGGAAAGTTAGTACCAAATGCTTGGCAATCCTTGGTAGAGCTTATTTATGATTTCGTGCTGAACCCGGTAAACGAACAAATAGGCGGTCTTTCCAGTAATGTGAAACAAAAGTATTTCCCTTGCATCTCGGTCACTTTTACTTTTTCGTTATTTCGTAATCCCCAGGGTATGATACCTTATAGCTTCACAGTTACAAGTCATTTTCTCATTACTTTGGGTCTCTCATTTTCTCTTTTTATTGGCATTACTATAGTGGGATTTCAAAGAAATGGGATACATTTTTTAAGCTTTTTATTACCCGCAGGAGTCCCACTACCCTTAGCACCTTTTTTAGTACTCCTTGAGCTAATCTCTTATTGTTTTCGCGCATTAAGCTTAGGAATACGTTTATTTGCTAATATGATGGCTGGGCATAGTTTAGTAAAGATTTTAAGTGGCTTCGCTTGGACTATGCTATGTATGAATAATCTTTTCTATTTCATAGGAGATCTTGGGCCTTTATTTATAGTTCTTGCATTAACAGGTCTGGAATTAGGTGTAGCTATATTACAAGCTCATGTTTCTACAATCTTAATCTGTATTTACTTAAATGATGCTATAAATCTTCATCAAAGTGCTTACTTATTTTTTTATAATTGAATAAAATCGAGGAGTAGTAAAGTGAGCTTGAGTCCTTTCAGTTTGGAAAGTAAGTAGGACAGTTATCGGACAAGAGAATCTAAGGCGAGGAAGTAAAGCCAGTCGCGCATGTCAGCCAAGCAAGGAAGTTCTTTACCTTGAAGCTGCGCTGTAGTCAAGTAAGGAGTAGGTCCGAAAGCCAGTTTGATGAGTGAAGTGAGTTAGCACCAATAAGCAGTTTTCCTTTTTTTTGGCACTCTCTTCAAGCTTTTTGAGAGTCTTTCCTTCCAGAAGATGAATATGAATTGTTAATCTCTCCCACTAGCTCAACCACATCTGATTCTAGCGCAACAGCCAAGGAGCCCCTTCAAAGAATTCCTTATGTACACCTTCGTCATACTATTATTCCCTTCGTAGATTAAGTATGAAGTCAGGCAGTTCAGTCACAGCTTGGTAAATAAGGAAGTGAAGTACCCAAGTAATGGTATCCTCAAGTTCTTTTATCATAGTTCAAACCTAGAAGAAGAAAGGGCATCAAAGCCCGCTCCCTCAGGTACCTTTTCTATTCCCGCACCGCTTCTCACAGCCGATGCCTGTACCTCAGCAAACTCATAAGCAGCTGGTGTCGGACTTCTTCCTCAAAGTTTAGACCCAGTTTAGGCTTTTCTTCTCGGTACCGTACCTGCTCTTTCTTCTCAACTTTTTTTGCGCCCGACTTTCCTATTAGGGACTTAGCCGGATATAACACATATGCCTCACCGGGCAGAAAAGCACTTAGGGACTTTCCCGAATAGAAGTCATATCCCTTTACCGAAGACGTTCTAACCCTTGGGCTCACTGGGACTAATAGGCCTGCACCAGCCGATGTTTAGGGTTCTGGCCCAGCAAGAGGAAGAACTATGATGTCTGTTCCAGGGTCGGCTTAGAGTGAAGAAGGACTTTAGACTCTTTTTCCAGGGTGAAAGACTGGTTTGATAAAGCCAGGGTCCGTAGGTACTGGTTTTATGAAATAAAACCAGGGGACTCATAGAAAGCTCTGAAAGCAGGCACCCAACCCCAGCTTAGATGCTTATGTGGGATAAACTGTTGTTAATATGTCACCGCAGAGAGTTGAACCTGATATTCTTGACCTGACCCTCCTTCTCAAGCTTTTCCTCCGAGTAAACATTTAGTGACTTGGCCTCAGAGGTACTAAGCAGAGTTGGAGCCAGTGCCAGGGTCAGGAAGAAAGGCATTTCAAGCTGCTAGAACAAGGGCAGACAGTAGGGCACTGTAGACTTTTCTTCCCGGGACAGATCCCATAAAAAGGGTATACTCTGCTATGGTTGCACAGGAAGAACTATGCCTTGGTCTCCAAGGGGGAAGAAGGCAAGAAACTGGAACTCCTTTGACTGGGACCCAAGGTACTACTTACTATGTGTTGGCCTCAGAGCAGGTTTACGGGGAGGTCGAAGAGCTTTGTGTTCGTATTAGACAATTGGAAGCCCCTCAGCAAGAAAGAGGACAGTAAGAAAGTCAAGAGCAGACTTAGCCGGACCGATATAAAAGGATTCTCCTCCCTTAACATATGTTGGAGGGACTGCCGATCCAATTTCAAGAGACCCGGCCTCACTTTCATTACCATGCCTTTGCCCAAGTGACTTCGTATCTCACCTGACCCGGTCTCACATCCTTTAGTCGCTCAGAACACGAAGGACGGTCAAGCATGCTCTCGTGAAATCCCAACTTTCATCCGAGACTTCAAGGATAGGAATAAAGCAGCTATCAAGATCAAAGCCTTTTTCGCACAGGAGGGAAGTACGACCAGAGCCCAGGGAAAGACTTAAGCCAAGACTGATTCCTCCAAGAAAAGCTGTTAAAGCATCAACTTCTTCCTCCTTGTTCATATGATAGACACGTGCCCGAAGGGGAACTACTAGGCTTTGTTAGGACATTTAACATATATCTTTCCAGGACTTAAGTACCAGTTCCAGCAGCAACAACTAGTAAGGCCTAGAAAGGCAAATTTTTGGCCATAATTCTTCTCTTTTGTGAGGATTGAAGTGAAGGGCGTCCCATGGTCGGATGCGAGCCAAGCTAGTTAATCAAAAGCGAGTCTCCATTACGCGGTGATCTTTCCGCAAGTGGAGGTCCAGGCTCTAATCCAGTCTCTGATGGCGTAGTGGGCTAACTGACTGACCTAAAGGACTAGGCAGCTTCGGCTCCTATAACACAAGACCCGCATTCAATCAGAGAGGCTTTAACTCCCTCGTGAGAGGTGATTGCACCAGTAGCAAAAGAGATCTCAGGATAAATAGGTACCATATCATATGTATAACGAGAACGGACATGACACAGCAAGTTGCTAGTATAACTAGCTCACACAGGGGTCTGAAAGCTTTTCAGTCAAGACTGGTCGGGGATCTGGAGAGGAAGAGGAAGTAATTCCTCAGCCTCCTGGGGCAAGTGGGAGCGACACACTGAATGAACCAACTCCAATGGAGCAGGATCAAGAAGAAGTTAAGCTACGTCAAAGTGAGCGTGGTAGAATCCCTCGTCGTCGATTTGAGATTGAATCGCATGAAAGGATCCCTTTTCTGCCTTCTTGGTTATTATACGCTTAGCTTCTTTCCTTTGGTGCTTTAATAGAATATAAAGAAGAGGATCCCTTCTCCTTTTAAGAAGGAATTGAGAGTCATATTCAATCGCCCGGGAATCCTATTTTTTGAAGTTCGGAAAGATCAAGCCAAGCTATTTGGCAAGGATCCTAGGAGCTAGAAACCGCATTTCAGTGAGCTCTTCAGACAATGTTCTACAAGCAGCTAAAGCTGCCGCACTTTTTCCTTCTTGAGCAGCTGCGCCCAACCAAATGAAGACATCTGTGCCATGATCAAGAACAACATGAGAAAAAGCTTCACCGACTGCTCCTCAGATTGCTAATGATGATTCCTCTTTAAAGGCAATTCCTTCTGGCCCGCAGCCGAATGTGGAGGAGACAGCGGCCTTTAGCGGGACTGTTGTCAACAATCCTGATGCCAGCGTTCCTAGCGGGCAGATACAACCGATTCGCGTAAACGGAGCGAAAGTGGACCAGAGCCCAAAGTGGTGCGCAGTGACGGAAGTTTTCATCTTTCTTGTTGACTTTCGTTGTAGCCCGTCTTTACAACACTTGGAAAAAAAGCTTGACTTAGCTCAAGCAATGCCCATTTCTTTTCTTTCTTGATTGAATGCCGGCCGGAACTGACTGAATCTATCTTACCGGAGAATCAGTTGCTAGCCTGAACTCTATGACAGCCGTATTCAATGCCTTCTGTGCCGGGACAGTCTCAAGGGAAGGCCGCACAATAGGAACATCACAATGTTACAAAATCTCAGAGTTGTTTTGAGTTAAATACAATATATCGTCCCCCAGATCAATGAATTGCAAGCTATCTTGATCGGTCAGAGAACGAAAGGAAGGAGCGTAGCCTCTTTCAAAGAATGATGATACCCCGACTCAATACATTTTTTTTTAAGAGTAGTCTATGTACTGAACCAGAGCCAACCATCCCGCCGTCACTTAAATAGAATTTTTTCCTAGTAGGGGACTGGAACAAAACGAGAAATGTGACGGAGATGAGCAACTCATCCTCGTAGCGGTGCAGTCCCTAAGTAAGTTCATCGACCATTTCTCTTACACAGCATCCCCTCCTCATGCCCCTTTCGGGCAAGAGAAAAGTGTTCCGGTGGGGGCATCAATCAAGAGATCGAGGCGGATGCAAGCGATTATGCCATGTTCACTGTCTTGATGCAGAATCGAAGGTCTGTATGCGTTCATTCGAGGCTATGAAATAGGTGAAGAATTATCCTACTCCTGACAAGGAGTTGTATGCGTTGGTGCAGAGCGCGAAGAAATGGAAGCATTACGTCGATCGGAGGGGAGATCAAAAGCCTTTAGTCATCCGCTCCGTCTTGAGATATGCGGATGAAAATCAAGGGGGCCCGTAAAAAAAAGGCTAGAATATATGTTGAAGAGGATTGTTTACGCACAGCAGAGAAAGACTTATGCTTAAATACATAGGCAAAAGACAGATAGGCATAGTGCGATGTTCAGAACACGAGAAAAAAAGAGATATCTTAAGCAGTTCCTCTTCCTGCTGCGCTTTATCGCCGCTCCGGGCTGTACTTCAAGCTTTTCCTTCAAGCAGTCTTTCAGGGTCAGGGATAGTCTCAGTACCTTTTAAAAAAGCCTCGTTCTCTCTATTTGAGCTAGTTGCCTTTTTACAGTGGAGGTTAGAATAGCTTTCCTTCCTAAGGCTCTAGCTCTAAGAAGCTAACAATCCCCAGGGCTATTCCTAAGGGTTTCTGGGGTGTAAAAAATGGATAAAAGGACTAAGGGGAGAGGGTATACCAGTCCTATCATGAATAGGGTGTTTTCAGTTATTCCAGATATAGCTGGGTAGAGGGTTAAAAGGCATCCTTATCCTTGGCAAGATTCAGTTTTATCGCAAAATTTCTATTTTAGTCTTTCTCCAAGCGAGTCAGTGGAAGTTTGAGTTTAGTCCTTATTTAATTTAAGGAAAAGGGTTATCTTAAGTTCCTGGTGTAGCAGATTCCATTCATTGGAAGTTCCCTTGGATGTGGGACGAGGTGTACTATCTTAGAGTGAAGCCCCTTAAATTGCAGTAGCAGTATTAAACAAGTTTTTCCCGGGATAGTCAATCTCACCTATTTCCTTCCTAATCCGACTAGGTTGAAAGCGGGTTCTGCTATGGGGCAAGTTACTTTCCAGCCCTAGGTTATAAGCCCTTGCAGTTATAGGCAGTTCTGTTCCAGCCATTGATCTCGTTTCAAATGCCCTTATTTATTGCAGTTTTGGGGGTCCATGCGAGTGAGTTCTATTCGATCCCGTTCTCTTACTTCCCTTTACTTTAGTTCTAGTTAGCAAATGGGATCTGATTCATTAGAGGAAGGGATGGTGATTAACTATTAACTGATATAACCTCTTCTCTTCTTTCAAATCGCATCTCTCAAGTTCGAATGCTTTTCTGCTGTTCAAAAAGAAATGCTTCCAATTCGTTTGGTCTGGGCTCGATCCCTATAGCCTTAGTTCTGTTCTTTACCGTGAACCTGCTATTCCTTCTTATTGATGCACAGTGATCTTTCAGACTTTGTCTCATCCCTCTAGGAAAGACAAATGCCAGTCTCAGGTCAACAAATCCTAGTCAGACTTACTTTGCAGCAAATTCCATGGCATCGAAGGCGGAGGCATTCATTTTCTCACAATCATCTGACTCAACAGCTCCGTTCCTGATCTTACGCTGATCCGAGGTGACCGGCCCTTCGACCCCATTTATTCGAGGCACAACTGAAGGGCACATTGGGCCTGTCAGTTTCTCAATCGCCAGATAGATATTGTCTGAGATGCGATGTTCTGATTACTTATGTAATTATCAATGCTTGTTCTCCTTCCTACTTGCTTCTTTCCTATTTGGAACTGAATTCAACTCCGAACTCGAAGTCAGAACTCAAAACTCGGAACTCAAAGATTAATCATTCCTAGTCGAAAAGACAGAGAAAGAACAGATTCTTAATTACCAACTAGGCCATCCTTGCAATCCAAATTCCCTCGTTTCCCATCCCAAGCGAGAACATTAGATCATGGATTAGCGCGAGTAGCGGAACGAGCTCTATTTACGTCATTATCAGAGGCCCGCTTGACCGAGAACGGAGCGCAGAGGCTATCGGGATTTTTTCCAAGCCCAGCTCCTCAGCCGAAGGCTTCCTTTACGAGTCACGGGGCTAAATGAGGAGCGCATTCACGAGCACTAGCTTTCCTGGCTTGGGGTAGTATTGAAGTAAGCCGGATAAGGAATTAACAATTCACTTTCAAGCGGGGAAATGACATTCAGTTTAAATTAAACTCTACCACAGGGAAGAGGCCTATAAGCCATTTTCTGCAAGCGACGATACAGAAGAAGAACGAAACGAAGTGAGAGGCCGGGGGGGATTGGTGCTCCTTGAGGTATGCCCTTAGTCCGTCTAGTGCCTTTCGGTTGGTTGTTCCTTCTGCTTTCTTTATTTCTTTATCTGTCTTTTGCGTCAGAAAATATTCGTCTTCGATCTATCTTCGCAACGCAATAAAGAAGTCTAAAAGTGTTTCTCGGCATCTGTCTTTTAAGTCATTGATCTCATATCTATCAATGATGAAGTAAAGGGTCCAACTCTATCCCCGGCTATACGTCCATTTCTCGGGGCTCACCTGCGTACCTTTGATTCTCTCTTGCTGTAAGTCTAGATCGGATTTCTACCCAGCAGGAGGAGCTCTACTTATTTCATAACCTCGAGCCCTACTCTTATCTTAAGCCCCAGACGTGGGAACTGAACCCACTGCCCTTATTGCTTCAAGCTCACTTGAGCAGTTTCCTTCCTCTAGCCCTCTTGGTAGGTTCACTTCTTTTTTAAGATCTTGAGTCTGCCCAACGACCAGATTGCTTTGCTTGGCTCCTATGCCACTACCCTAACGGGTCACAAGCTGGTAAACGTCTGGGCAGAGTATTCACTATTCACCGAAGCCCTAGTCACGTAGTATCAGGATCAACTAAAAAGCTAGCTTTAGACCTCCGGGGCACATTGCTTCACGCCAGTAATCCACTATCTTCTGAGGTAGAGCCGTCTATCTCCTTTCCCTTATGTATGATAGAGCCAAGTCCCTATGGCCAATCCCCTTTTAATGCGAGTTTCGTATTCTACGGACCAGCGTGCTTGGCTTCCTACTGAGTTCGAGTGAGGAAAGCCGTGGGCAAGGGAAGAGAATTATTCTATAGAGAGATATGAGCTGCTATTAGTTCGCTTCACCCAGTCTATAGTATATCGCCTAGTCTTAGAACCTGTACTGTAGAGAGGGGAACAAGAACATCTTTATGCCGCTTTCCTCCCAGATGTAGGTCTTCCTGGAAGTGAGAACACTGCTATGATGATATCGATAATAGCTTCTTTTTTCTCCTTCTTTCAGAACCTTGGTGCAAATGCAATTGCTACTGGTGCTTCCCCAGTCACCTCGGTTTCCGAGTCTTTCTCTGGGTCAATAACTCGAATAGGGGCAAAGGATGCGTGCAATAGAAAGCTATCTCAAAGGGCTTCCATTCAGATCAACTCATAGGGATGGGATACCTAACAAGGGCAAGGCCTATTGGGTGAGGGCAACTGGAATCATGCGCATGGCTCCATCCAACCAAAATGTGAGTCTAATCTTCTCCTCGATCCATTAAAAAAATGAATCCCCCCTTTTAGACATAGATGGATTTCTTACTGACCCCGCGATACAGAATAGGACCAATAAATACGTTTACGTTATAACGTTACAAAAAAAAAAGAGGGAGAAAGTCTAGCTCCAGTTATTATAGCTTCCCGGGTTATACTAGCTCATTCCAACCCTGTAGAGTCGACGCCTTTACGTCTATAGGAGGCGTAACTTGACAAGTTTAGTCATTCCAGTCATTTCGGTCAGTATAGTCGGAATTGGGATAAATGAAATAAATCTCGGTCGGAGTTTGGTTCATCAGCTGTCTCGATCGAATTGAATTAGCAATCTCTCCCCCAGCTATGGTAGATCTTCTATTGGCTTTCTACCTTTTTAGAAGTAGTAGGAGTTTTAGTATGCCTTACTTTCCTACCTTTGAATAAATACCTCTATCAACTAGGAAGAAAGACGTCTTGCTTCTTTTTACCCATGTGGATTCTAAACCGTCGCCTTCCCCAGCTTGTTCTCTGTCCGTGGTTACCTTATTCTGGCTAACAGCTTAATTTGTGCTAACAGGACCAGGACAGCCCTTTCTGGGCATATTCCTTCGACTTTTGATGAAAAAAAAACCTATTTTCCCACAACTTATTCTGGAATAACCTATTCTTAACAATTTATGGCATCGGATCGGCTAAGTATCTTGATTCGTCTAGGTCCTGCCTTGGTCTCTAAGCTTAAGCCTTGCTAACGGTTTTCAACCTTTATACCTCACTCAGGGCGTAGCTCGAATCTAAAAAAGTTTTCGAAAGTGTTCAGAGATCGTCTGTGAACAAATCGGCTCTTGCAAGAGAAGACAGATCCATAGGCAGCAAAAGAAGACTTTCGCTAAACAACAGACAGGACAGCTTCACAAGAGAAAGGAAAAGGAGTCGATTCCTTATTCTATTATGGGTAGCGCGCACAGGAAAGAGAGAAGAGCGACAACTTTAGATGTGCATCAATTGCTTCAGATATGAGTTGTCTCACATCTTGGCTTCTCAAACAATCAATACTTTTTTAAGAACTATGTTCAAAAGCACATGATCTGGAAGCCCAGATTTTGAGAAAGAAAGGGAAGCAGTTGGGTTGGGAGAACCAGGATATGTTGATTTAGAATATATGCATATGATAACGAAAGGTGAATGGAATAAAAACCTCGAGTTACTGCAGGTACACCACTTTTTGCTTAGGAGTGATTCCTTCTCGGGGGGACCCTTTTTATAAGTCGAGTGACTGGAGACCGCTGTAAAAACTACATTCTTGCTTTTGGCATCTTCCCCACCCGTCGCCTTCACTTGAAGACGAAAGATCAAATTCGATTCAAAGATCGGAATCATACCTCCAGCAGGCAAGGTCGGCTCAAGAAGTGGAAGTTGTGAGATGGAAAGAAGACCAAAAAAAAAACAGAATCAGGGATCAATCCATACGCGGCTTGCCTTTGACTACGCATTGTCAGTCCTTTGAGAGACATAAAGACCTACCGACAAGGTCTCCTTTCCTTTGTCTACTACGTCTTTCCCCTTTGGTCTATCCGCTTTGTCTAGGAGCCTCCTTTCTCTTATGAAAAAAAAAGCGATGAAAGACGTGCCCCTCTCAAGGTGTCTTATAGCTGCGTGGCAAGAACTCTCTCCTCTTGAGCTTCTGATTGACATACCGAGATTGATTCAATGAAAGTCCCTAGCGCAGTGAGACTTTGTATCGGCGAACCGAGCGAAAAGCTCTCTTATCCAATCCAAGCGAGTGGCACAGGCAGAGTTTAGTTGCATCAAAGCTTATGGTCATCATACCATCGAGGAAGAGAAGAGAGGCGAGCAGCAAACTCACAGTGAAAGCTTTACCTTGATCGTAACGAAACGGCTAAGGTCTAAGCGCGAAGCGGTGACACCTCCAGCGTTGAAAACAGCCAAAGCAAGTATGACAATCCTGTCATGGGATTCATGCTGAGATGAAGCATTACTCAATTTACGACAACTATATTACGTTACGATATTTCCGATTCTCCCTTCTCTTACTCAAGTGAACTCTCTAAAAGCAGTAACTTCTTGCTATTAGCCATTTACCCCCTCATAGACCTCGAGCCCTTTAAGTAAGACTGAATCTCCATCTCAATAGAATAAGATAAGGGTGGCAAAGTGAGAAAATTCTCTTGTTCCCATCAACGCACAATCAAAGGATCAAGCATGAGAGCCTCTTCTCTTTTCTCTTTGGTGGTCAATGATGAATGTTCTTCAAAACTTTAAAACTTTTGCTGGGGAAAAGATCAGTCTTAGCAAGCAGCATCTATAGGATAAGCTGTTCTGGATTTATTTTGCTTTCTTTGTTCACAACACAAGACCTTGTGCCTTTGGTCTTCGGTCCGAACCTGCTCCTGTTCAAAGCCGGTCTTTTCTTGCAGACGGTTCTTAGAATTCCTTATGATATGCAAAAAATGATGCGGTTGAACAAGACCTGGAACTCTCTTCCCCGATAATCCCATCTTTTTTGGCTAGGTAAAGTGGAAACCATATATCATACTTGGAGGATCTATCCATCTAAGAGTTGGGTGCCGAGGTGGTGGTTGTAAATCACTAGGAGTGGGCATGCTACGAGCTCTATGCCAGCCGGGTAAGGAGGGGATGCAATCATAGTGTTCATCCTTCCCATCAGCTCCGATATCCGAAATGGCTGTTGAGTCGCTGTGGCGAGACACTTCCCATTCTATAGATGGATACCGAGTTCGGGGGCGGGGAAAGGCGTAGCATATTACTACATGGGGGAAAAAAAGACTGTAGTCGTCAAAGGCTGCAGACTTATTCCAGTAAAGGGGCCTGAAAACAAACGGCTTTTACGCGAGAAAGGGGGACCACCTATCTAATCTAACTAATGTCCCGCAACAAAACTCACGACGGTTCAATACCCGAATCGGAAGCCACAGCGACCCGCGGAGAGGCGGTGTCGAGTCCATGCAGACTATCAATTAGTCTAGTCATTCCATGTCTTATTTCTTAGGGGCTTCGGGGAATTGGCAGTTGCTCTAGTGGATCTCTCTTATGCTATTTCCACTTCCTGACTTGAAGAGTGAAAGGAAGGAAAGCAGTTATTTTCCTAGGATTACTCATGAGTTAGTGTGCAAGACCCATTGCCAGGCTCTCCTCTTTCTTAGATGTTCTAACAGTGGTATCTTAGCTTTGCAGGATTTCCCACCAATTCCTTAGATCCCTAGTCTTAGAGCTAAAGGAAGTCCTATAACTAATCTAATCTCCCGAAGGAGAAGGCGGAGTTCTCTTTCCTGTGCTATCAAGAGGGACTTTTTCTTTTTATTAGGAATAATGAAAGTAAAGACCACAAAATCTGTCTACATAGCTCCCTTTGAAGGGTATACGAACTATCGGATCCCCAGGAGCTTCGCGGGGATCGTACGTCAGCCAAGGCCTTAGACCGGAGTGTGGATGCAGGTGAATCCCTCAGCTTCTGTTAGTTTAGTCCCCCCTCGGTGCCTCTTCCCTTTGCAAGGTCCATAAGCAGTATTATTGTAGCTGCTTCCGAAGCAAGGACAGTCTACCTTATCCCCGCTTTCAAAGCGAAGACGTTGACTAGTAGCCGGCTGACTTAGAATACCAGCATCACTAAAAGAAAGAGGAGCAGAAGGAGTTTATTCCCAATTCGAAAAAGCTAAGAAAGAAAAATAAATGATTTAGTTTGAAGCTTACCGTCAAGCAAAGAAATTGGAGGGGAGCTTACAGCGTGATTGATCCATCTGCGCTATTCCCTAATTGAAGGAAGTTGGAATATAGTATAGTGATTGCCAAAGGAGTGCATTCCCCAGTTAGGCTGGGAGAACAGAGCTAGCTTTAGATTGGGTTAGGCAAGATTCCGACTGGGAACCTATAAATGTAGAGGCCGGATGAAGAATCGGTTCAGCTTAAATTGGTTCTTTTAAAGTAAAGAAGAAGGACTGAGCCTTCAAGTGCAGATCTAACGACAAGGGAATCCGCTCTTTAGTCAGACTTTCTCGGGATAGAACTCTCAGGATGAATGCAAGGGATTCGAGATGAAACCTTTTATCCTACTCCTGCTTGTGACCATCTTGTGCCTTGATCTTTTGTTCTGTAATGTCAGGAAGGTTAGGCAGTGCAGTAAGGTCTGCTGCTTCAGTTCTGAGAGTGATCGAAAGACAGGGGAATAATCCCCGCACGGGTCGATACATCGAAAAGAAGCCGAGCAATGAAGGCCACTGAGTACAGGAACAGACCAGGTGGAAGCGGAAAATCCTTCAATTCTGAGACAAGAAAGACGGAAGCTAAGAGTTCACATCCGGAAAGAAGGACTCACGACGGTTGCTAACCTCCAAAGCATGCATGTGACGGAAACGTCTAACCATTCCATCCTAGGCTTTCCCGCGCGTTACGCACCCGTTCGCCACTTTGTTCTCAACTCTTCTCACCTCCTGGGCGAGACAAGCTACCTTTAGCTAGGAGCCTCTTTTCCTTATTTCTCGCTCCCCGAAAACAACGGACTCAAGTGAACCGGCCCAAGCCTTTAGGTGGGATAAGGTGGGATAAAAGTAAGGCAGCGGCGATAAACTTGTCCAAAAATGATTCTAATCAGACTAAATATAAATAACGTAGGAACAAAACTTTTTCATGTTGTATCAATATATTGTTGGACTTGTTCCAATAAAGCCAATGAAAGATTTATCTTTGTAAGAGTCTTCCCAATGGATTTTGTACCCCCCTTTCTAAATAAACTACAAGCAAGAGATTGCTTCATTCAGGACAGAAAGTTCCTACAATACTAAACCAAAAGGGAAAGCTAAAGCCAAGAAAACCCCTGCTGCAAGACCAACAAACCCGGATCGGATGCCACAACCGGATTAGAAGCAGTTGAGTAGAAGAGACTAAGAATAAAACTTTGCTAGGGCCTTTCTTTCGTTTTTTTGACACTTTTTATTCAAAGTTGGATGTTATAGGTGATAACCGCTTATAACCCAAAGCTTCCTGCAGCTCTCGCGTTATTGGTTGGTAAAGCCTGAGCAGAATCCCTTAGCGTATAGGTAGAACAAATAAAGAAAGGTAGGCCGTACAAGATGGAAAAGGCCTTTTAGCGCATCCATATAAGAATATCATCCCACCGAGCAAGGAAGCCGGCTTTATCATTGAAGATTTATCTGAGCAAGCAAGAGAAAATCTCTTCTTCATTGGGGAAAACAACCAACTTCATTTCTATCAATGCAGAGTCTATATACAGGTGGAAATTGGTCCTAGATAATTGTTTATCATGATTGGTCTTAGTTCGACTAATGATCAAAGAGGTACGAACAATAATGACAGAACAACGCGGAGGCGGAGCAAGTCTAAAATTATTGCCATCGATGGTGGGCTGAGAGCCTCATTCATCACATAAATTATTAGGTTGATACTGATAGCTATACATATTCAAAAACATATTTAAGATAAGCGAGAATGCTTTATCCTTATGATGTAAAGAAATGTACCTTCCCCGGTAAACAATATTCAATATTAACTAGTTGCTTAGCTCTTATAATTTCGATGGAAAGTCCACGAAGAGTAGCAATGCCGGTCCTTCGAAGCGTCGTATAAGTTGGAGCCCTACCCCGGGGGAGGGGGAAGAAGAGGAATATGTCGAGGAAAGTGAAGAAGGAGAATCAACGCCGGAACAAGTGATTGTTCCAAGACGTTTTTCATCGAAAGGAAAGGGGTTCATAAAAAAGGGTAATAAAAAACCCTCTAAGAAGGCCTCATTAAGGAGCGTTCTTTTCATCCAACTAGAAATATCGTAAGAGAAGAAATAGAATCTTACGCCTAAAAATCCCATGTCTTTCTTTTCGGACAGTGTCATATAGGTCTGAAGGATGCGCAGTTGCGCATCTAGTAGCAAGGGGTGTCGCGGAAGCCCCAGCAAATCCTTTCGTGCCCTAAAGCTGGAAAGAATTTTGCCTTTTCTGGTCCCTGGGTTATGGATATGGAAGCAGGAAAAACCGCAGACTGAAGCGGAGCGGAGGAAGAAGCCAATCAATCAGAATGGAGACAGAGAGGAGAGGCGAAAATCTATTTTCGAGCCTGCAAGCAACAACGGCTGAAAAGCAGCTTGGGTGCCCCTTTCTCAAACTTATATGGGATGATCAGGTCGATTAAAAGGCGCAGAAATAGCTAGAACTGAATGCGGAAAGTATGGAAAAACATCTCGTAATGTATTTAACCAGAAAATCGATTATGCTCCTGCGGAAGTATTTAGAGAAAAAGAAAAGACAAATAGAAGAGAATGAGATAGAGTGAAAACTATCTGTCTTTTCCCCCTATGGCGTTTAGTTCGTTATTCGCTGGCAGGACGTTTCCGCCCGCAGATTAGGAGTAGGATAAATTCGAAGCCGAACTGCGTTACCAAAGCGACTACTCTTTTTCGGAAGATAGGAAGAGGCATCTCTCGATGTGCGAGTTCGAGTCTGGCGAGTCGCTCTTACTTCATACTGAAAAGTATAACTCAATACATCCGCAAGGAAGTCGGATAGAACAAGAAATTTCGTTTGAAGTAAAAGAACTTCTTACTCGTTGAATGATACCTACAAAGTGAAAGAAAAGAAGTGGAACAGTAACAGTATTTTCATCTCGACAAAGACCTACTCCAGATAGGTTGAGGAGGCATAAGTCAATGATGATGGCATCGAATGCCTCCTTGAAAGGAAAGAAAAAGCTCTAAGCCTTGACGCTCTTGAAATGGTATTACCGCTGCTAGAAAGCTAACTGCTGGTCTTGAGTAAATAGAAGCTCTGGGACTAGACGCTGTTAGCAATATAACCGACTAAAGACTGAACCTTATCTAAAGGATTTGAATGATAATTTGAAAATCTTCCTTCATTGGCTTAATCCGCTTCTTGTATCCGAATTGGTTGAAGTGGAAGAATCTTCCGGTCTAGTGAGCGTATATACCTCCTTCGCCTCCGGCTTCTAGCCTTCTTAGCTTCGCTACCCCTGCCCTGTGGTAGGTCAAGAGAAGGCCCATAGGTGAAGCAAAGAAATAAGATTCCCTTACCCAGTTGTGCGTTAAGCGATTGCCATTCCAGCAGGTACAGGTACATTATAAAGATAAAGAAAGAAGATAGATTCCCCTCCCGAAGATCAGTCGGCTATCCAATTCCCTATATGGGTTGGCTATCCAGTTTTGGTACACAGCTGTTATAAAAAACCTCCCTTGGGAAAGAAGAATCCGATTCAGTTCTATCGAAAAAGGAATTTTTTTCTACTACCTTTGATACGTGGGCGATCAAGTCAGATGCTTGCTTCTTTCTGTCGGCTCTGGGTCTTAGGGAATTCTCTTCCACTCCCGTAGGACAGTAGGCTATCTTCTTACCGAGCGGGAAAGGGTTTTCATATCTTCCTTGTACAGAGAAAAGAACTATATATGCTCTTGCGGTAGTCTTGATCAATCGACTCTCCTACCTAAATCATCTCCATTATAGCGCTTATACACTCGAAACGAAAGAGGTTATTACCGGGAGAGCCCGCGTACTGCACAGTACTTTAGTTGACAGTGACAGCTATCTGAGTCAGATTATAAATTAGTATCCCCAGCGGTTCCGTTTTGGGCAGGCTGGTGCCGGTCCCCGGATGGTATAAGTCCTTTTCTTACTTTAAAAAGAACAAAAGTAGACGAAAGGGGGAAGGTCGGATGATATAAGTTCAATAACCCCTGAAGCATGGAAGGGCGGGAGGAATAAAGCAGACAGACGTTCAGTTGAAGCCGGGTGCGGTATTCACTAAAGAAAGCATTTCTGAAACCGTATCCTCGGGAATGAAACTAGTGCCCGGGGAGGGACGTAATGAAATGAATCTATAAAGATTAGAATACTAGACAAGCTATATCTATAGAAGACTCTCATAGAACATAGAAGAGATCCTTTTTCGCAATTCCATTTGTGTTGTGACGAAGACTCGGTTTGCTACACCTCAAAGCGTAATCCGAAACTGGCTTGGCTCGATAGGCTATGGAATAAACGGATGGAGGGTATAGCCCTAATCCTGGGGATACGAACTATATCCGATAGTTCGTATTTGGTCCGGTTTTGCTGTTGAGGGTCTAAGCTCTATTCTTATTTCTAAGTGACAAACCTCTGCTAAAGAATAAGACAAGTTCAAGGAAGCATTCTGAATCTGTTTTGTTTGCTTAATCAACAAGAGAGCTCTCAGGGCAGCTCGGGTGAGTAGCCCGTCCAAGCGAACGATAATAGACAGTCCAGTACAAAGCCCTTGTTCTTGCTCTGCAGCTACCTTTCCTAACCTAACATGTAAGCCTTCTCCCTCCTTGTTCTATCAAATCCCTGGTGGGTTATCCGGTGAATTTATTGCTGTGGCTAATTCTTACCTGGTAGGGTATATGTTCTCTCTATCTAATATAGACTTCTATATGCTTTGTATGATTAATAGGGCTTTCTTCTCCTATTTAGATTCCTATGGAACCTTCGAGACGTAGATAACTCGTATACAGAATCTCAACTTCTCTAAGACCAAAAGCAGACAAGAACTAAAGCCCAGACTTTGAATTCTTTCCCTTTCTGTGGTTACTACGGATTCACTTCTTTCAATAGGCGGTAGCAAAGGAAGAATAGCTAACGTTTCGTACCGGTTCCTTCCATACCACTACTTCTTTCTACTTAAAGAAGAGGGAAAGACTTATTCCACCTTCGCATGCTTCTAAGATTTCGCCTAAAAAGACTATCCTTTAGCGGTTAAGTAGGACAAGGAAGAAGTGAAAGTGAGACGAGCAGGTACGTTGAGTCAGAATGCTAATTATAAGTCCATATACTATGCTTTGGAATCTCTTCTAGTCACATAGCTCTAGAGCGATGAAGCATTCTCCTCCAAAATACGATTAGCAATTGCTTTCGCGTATTTATTTAGGGCCTTCTAAATCATATCATTCTTATTTCCTGTCCCCCACCTTTTTAGTACCAAAAGAAAACAGCTAAAGCATCCCTTTCTGCAGCTCCTGGAACAGCCGAATAATCTGGAGTTGCTCTCTTTCTCGTATTCGAAGTAGTAGAGCGAGCTTATGTGCTTTTCATTGAAGGGAATGGTCTTTCGCAAAAGAAGTGAGAATCTCCTTCCACCTTTGATTTGATGATAATCCTATCATCCTTTCAGCCTAATCCGTTTAGCACGTAATCTGTAGTCCGATCGTCTTACATATGTAGTCCAGCTCCCTAATAGAATGAAGGGCAGTTGGTAAGTAGAGCGTTGGCTAGGCGATTCCTTATATACGATAGCATCACGCCTTTCACCAAGCCGACCCTCAATGTGGATGAAGCCGCTTATTTCCGTCCGATGATGTGTAGAAAAGATTGAGTGAAAATGAGATCTACCCTTTTCTTATATATGCAACCACCGGTGCCAGTTTTAGGGCGGAAGGCAGACCTAGGTAGGCTTGCTTCTCATAGGCTACTATGCCTTCGGAAGCAATACAAGATAAGGTTCGTCAGACTTTATCATTCCTCCGGGTCAGAGGGAATTGCGAGACCTACGCCCTTCTTCCATGAGAGTAGGTAGGTATACTAGAAGCCAAGAAGCTTGTGAACAAACCAGAGAGGGGAAAAGGACAGTGAACCTCCAAAGTGAAAACCCGCCGTCCATCAAAAGCAATGTTGACTTCAGCTGGCAGTAATGCATCGACATGGAGTGTCCTAATTGACCCACAGCCAGAGGGGATCCAGTGCTCGCTGTAGAATCCTTAACTTTCTTAGCGGCCTGAGATCACAGCAAAGGTGAAAGACGGAATCGAGCGCCTCTTGGATGCTAAATGAATCAGGCCAATCCCTTACACAGAATGGCTGTCAAAGAAAGTCCCCCCGGACCTTTTGAGCAAGCGCTATGGAGATAGCGAATGCTAGCGTTAGCCCAGCCATCCACATTGCAAGAGCTCTGGGTGTTCTTTCCATTGAAGCTTCACTGGCCACCTCCCTGGCTTGCTCACTGAGGTGGTCTACTAGCTGCCTTACTTCTGCGGAAGAACTTGCCGGTTCCCCGATTTGCGTTGCCTCCGCCAGCTGCTGTAACTCAGGGATGCTTGGGGGTGTCTGTGCTAGACAGTCCCACCATATCGCGCACCCAAGATATAGCGCTGGTAAGATTAAGCTGAGAACTTCCGTGACGTGCTGCCCTTGCCCCGACCCCTTTCCCCTTTCTCCGTCCAGCCAACTAAATAGGGAATATACTAACCATTTACGACCGACTTCTCAAAATGACTTGTATGAGAGGCAAGCATACTCGCCAGCGGCGAAACATAACCAGTCAAAACTGTGCCTTGAAAGAATTGATTTCAGGTAAGCATGCCTAGCTTGATGGGAAAGAGATGAGATCCCGAGGGCAGTGAAGTTTGCCATTAGGAGAAACCTAGTGCTCGACTGGAAGGGATAGGTTCAAGCCTCATTCTACTGGGCTAATGAAACTGGGATTACCGGTGTTTGCTGAATATCTGGTGGTAGGGTACAAATCCGCTGCGCTGCACGAATACGCTGCTCGGAATAGAATAAGGGTAGATGCAGAGAAGGAGCTAGCTTAGGAATTCTCTCAACAATAAGAAGACTAGCTTTCCTTTCTGAACTGACAAAAGCATACTATTTGACTACGTTTTCTTTTTACTACTCTTTATAACAGAAGAGAAAAGAAAGGAACTGACATAGAATAGTACAAGAAAGGACACCAATAGTTTAGGACAACTAATATTAATATAAGAAAAATATGGAAAACTAATTAGGCTTTTTTAAGATTTAAGAGCTTTTCACTTTCTTACTTTCTACTTTTCTTCATTCCTCCTAACTTGCTAGGAGTCACTTCGTACCTTGCTTCTTTTCTGCTTTCTCGTTTCCTATGTAAGATAAGCATATAGACTGGGGCTCTTGTCGAGCTTGCCTACGTACCTTCCTAGCTTGGACAGGATCAAGTCATTCGTAGTTCGCAAAGGATTCAATCCAGCCCCAAGCGTACCTGGACCTGTTTACCGGATCCAACGATTAGAGGTCTGCCCGTCCGGCGTCGGTATCTCAAAATCTTTTCTGAAGCAACGGAGGAAGGAAGTTACTCTACTCTTAAGTGGAGGAAATGGAATTCATAAGTCACACAAGAATTGCTCAAGGTTGGAGGCAGGGCTACGGGCGGCTAGAAGGGATCATCCCACACAAGGAATAGAGAGGAATCCCCTAAAGAGAAATGGGAAAACCTATGCTATTTCAGCTGTTGGTGCCATTGATTAAGTTGAGTTTGGGAAGGCGGTCCCCTATATAGGAGAAAGACTGATTTTAGCGGACATTGCTTCTACGTAGTTTCGTACCCTTGCAGTGGAATAGGAAAAAAGTCTTTCATCAACTAGAACTCCGAGTGAAGGCAACTCAATAAGTAGAGTCTCTATCGCCCTTGGGCTAGGAAGCAGAGAAGGGAGAAGATCTAAAAGAATTAGCCTGCAAGAAGCGAAGACACAAATGCAGGCTTTGATGATTAGCAGCATCTTGTCTGAGCGAGTGAGCGTGAAGGCATCAGAAGAGGTTACGAAGTACCCCCGATAGGGAGAGGAGCGGAAAACCACTTTTTTCAACCATCCCTTGACGATCGCGAGTTCGAGTTCGCGAGAAGGAAAAAGTACTCACCCATTTACATTCCGGCCATTCGCAACGGGTCAAAATACAAAGTAAGAAGGTTTCCTGGAGTATTATTCTGATAGTTTACTTTCTGTAAGTGTGAAGTGTTAATGTTTCCGTTAGTGGTCAGTGCACTGTGGTCCAAAGCTCTTTCAGACCCAGGCGGGGAACGTGTACAATCAATCCGGGGTCTACTTGAAGTTCGTGGTCTCCCCCGAGGGGCTAAAGGAAAGAAGCAGCAAGCAGGGGCATCTAAGCGTAGTTCATTCTCCTTATCCCTCTCCCGTTGGTCGAGATCTTTCAGACCTCTAGCTGCTTTCCGATCGCTTGAAAACCGTTAACTTAACATAACACAGCCTTTTGACCACTGACCACGAACTGAGTCTTAGCGTTCGCCTTCATTTAATGAATTTATCTTATCCACGCTAACCAACGATCCAATGCGCTTGAGTGGATGAACAGGATCCCTTGTTGGAAGAGAAAAAGCATAAAATCTTCCCAGAGTGCCCTATTACAGACGGGCGATAAAGGGAGGAACTAAACTAGCATTATTGAGTGGGACCAGTCAGCGAAGTCCTTTGTTTGAGAAAAGAATGAGAGCAAGTCGCTGAAGTCACCGCTTTAAGATCAAGGTCTAAGAAATGTCGATGATCCTGAATTGACTGGATGCATTCCCGTGCGGTCTTAGACCCCTTCCCTTGTATCGAGCGAGTGAACTCATTACAGGAGAGATGCATTAAATCAAGGCTTGGCCCAGCCCTTTTCTCTCAATCCAATCCCGGATTGACGTTCATTAAGGTAGCTAGGTAGTTCCCGAGGAGTTAGAGTTGTAGCGGATTGCCGAAGAGAAGAAAAGCTCCAAGGCAAAGAAATGAAGCAAGACAAACTGAAGGACAGACAGAGCCAAGCTCAATTCATTGTTACAGGGCGCCACGCGCTGATAAAAGCACAAGAGGCACAAAGCAGCAAGGATGAGGAAAGGACAAGAACGGGAACATCGAAGCGAAATTATATATTATATATAGTAATCTTAATTATAGTCAGTAATATGAATTGCTCTCTTTTCTTTCTGTCTTTCTTCTCCTGTTGCTTCTTACTATACTTTATTCCCTAAGAGGCTGTTAGCAATAATTAGAATAGGCTGCTGGAGGAAGAACCGCCCAAAAGCGGGAGAGAAGCGGAACGGGCAAGTCAGCCAGAGCTACTTTGAGGGAAGCCAGCTCCTCATTTTACTTTGAAGGTCGGTGTCGAGGAATGGCATGGTCTCCGGGAGAAAGAAAGCCAAAGGAGCGAAAAGCACACCATCCTAGGTAAGCAGCATCTTTGAAGCGGCATCTCACTCAATATACGCAATTCTCAGATCTGTCTTTTCCGGCAGATTCCATGCCACTCTACTTTGGACCCTCTTGCAGGAGCTCGGACTGAGTCTAGTTTAGGTCCATCCGAGGGTTTGGACGTCACTTCTTCACTTTTCTGCTTTTTGGATGGGCCCCGAGTGAAGGCATAAGCCGTAGACAGTCACTAGTTTGATCGCTATGCCATTCTCGGCAACGATGTGGTGATAGCTGATCGACGAGTTGCTTCGGTCTACCTTGTTGAATCATCTACATTGATTGAGGACTCGATGTCAGAATGCATTCTTCCCTGTTGTAGAAGTTTTCATATAGTTCCTGTAGCTAGTCGTAGATGCATATTCTAGCTGCTATCGGATCAGAGGTTCGGGGGATTTTTAACTATATTTTAAAATATATATTCATTTCATTCCTGTTGGATCTCTTGCTTTCAAGTTCTCTTAGTTTCTATGTAACTCAATCAGGACGTAGATGTAGATACGGATAGGGCCGGGTAACCAATCCCGGTGGCTGGATGACTCCTTCACCCTTAGATCGCAAGACTAAGGCCAACGAGGCGGAACCTCGGTGGCGTGATAGGCTGGTTCTCACCAGGGTCAGTCCTATCACAAAATTCTAGTTTCTAACCTCACTCTGCTTGCTAAGGCAGAGCCCTATGTTAGTCACATAGGCAACCCCCAATGGCTTTCTTAGTGAAACTCATCAAGGTGAGGTTTTGTGGGCTAGCTTATAGCTATTCTATCACTCAGGGATCCAGAATGGAGCAACTGGGGGTGACGCGGAAGCCACCCGGGTGGGGCTGGTAAGATATGATATCAAGCGGCCTCATGCAGGTAACCAAACCTGCGTAGGAAGCTTATTTAGATAAATGGCTTCCATCTGGAATACCTTTTTGATAGGATATCTATAGTTAGACTGACTCATCAAATGGTGGAAGATCTTCTAAGATCTTCGGCTACTAAAGTCAATATAAGTTTCTTTTTGTAGTCACTGATGGTCTAACCTAACCAAGGAGCTCTGTATCGGAGCATACCTCTTTGCCAAGCAGGTAGTTTATATGAATCGCCGGTCAGGCGCTCTGTTCACTGCCTTATATCTGAAGCAGTGCGCAGTAACACTTCAACAGGCGTACGGTGGGATTACCCCGTATGATATTCATACTAAACTATCTGTACCCGTATCACTCACTAGATCAGGTTACCCTAGGATCATACCATCCTTTCATAGACAACAAATCTATACTATAAAAGGGATGACAAAGCTGATATGCTAGTGAAACTCTACTTATCGTTCTTTAGTTTATCTAGAGCGATTAAGTTAGCAAAACGGATTTCTCCGTCTTTGTTTGCTAGCATAACTGATCCTATGTCTGACGTTCAAAAATTTGCAGAAGTCAGAGATTGGCTACGAGGGTTAATACGTAAACTAGCCAATCGGTACCTATCTCAAGCCCTCTCACGCCCCAGGGAATATCGTGGGAACCGACTTGGAAGGCTATGCCAACGGATCGTAAGCGACCTGGTCAGTCTCGCCGTGAAAGAGGCATATTTGCCAATTTTACATCAGAGTGACTCTGGTTCGCTATGCTCCGTTTATCGATGTCTGTTAGCCCTGCATTAGCATTAGGAATGACGCAGAAGCTTACATCGAAAGGATCAGCAGCCTTATTTATGGTCATCCATTACCAGATATCCTCGTGATGAATGGAATGCCATTAGGAGAGGGTATGAAATAGGCTCACAAGTAGAACCGCTTGACTAGATATAGATAGGAGAGAAGAAATGGCAATGCTGCTCAGTCTCTAGGCTACTCGACTAACTAACTCGATTAACTAAGAAGGAAAGGAGCTAAGAAAGTAGGGCATAAATAGCTGCAAGGAATGAAGGAAAGTAGGGTTTTAGGGTTTAGTCCTGCTTGAGCTGTAAGATAAGGAAACGTGGTACCCCTGGTTGTTTGAATAACCCTCCGAACGGGAACTGTGGTACTACCTGGCTCCTCTCGTTTTCCTCTACTTCGTACCCTCTCCCTACCGGTCGAGTCACTTCTATACCTCGGACTAATCATCTTGCTGCAACAAAGCGAATGAATCTAATGGAAATTTAGATCTCTGTCTGCTTGGAAGATTCTTTCTTCTTTCCTCTTCGGTGAAAGAGGGCAAGGGTGTGTGGGAGCTAAACTAATAAACTAAAAGGGGAGAAGATCTCGTCCACCAAGCGGGAACAGAGTGCGACCCCTAAGCAATTGGAGGTTCTCGCTCATCTCTTGTGGGTCCATATCATCTGAAAACTTGTCCTGTTCCATTAGCATAGCTAAATTTGAATAGGAAAAGCCTTTGCCTTGATTTCATTTGGCTTCGCTGCGCCCTGAATCAATCAAAAAGCTTATTGATTCATCCCATTTCATTTGGGCGAGAGGGAGGCTGTGACTCACCTGGGCTACGGATTTGTCGGTTGGTTGATTCTCGAAATCACCTCTTGATAAAAAAAAAAAGCCCCTCGGGTCCCGACCCACAAATGAATAGGAAGCGAGGGTCTTTCATTAAAGGGGGAAAAGAGGGGTGGCCGCCTTTCGCAGCTTTAGAAAGGAGAGTTGAAAGTCACTCTCTCAAATTTATTTTTTTCTATCTATCTTTAGCGAGAGAAAGTATTATATTAGCGTTGGTATTAGCGTTGGTTTTTCCAACGCACTTTGTTTTTCTTTATCATTCAGAAGACTCAGTCCCACACTCTGACAAAACTTTTAAAAAAGAAAGAGCTTTTTCTGAGGAAAGGTGAAATTGTATGAGAGATCAAGATAACGAAATCCTTCTATACTACAATTCTTAGACCGGACCCACTCTGAGCGGGCTGCCTACGTATCTCTCAAGTGAAAAAGAGGCGCGTTGTATGAGAGAATCAGGTCGCCGTACGTAGTTCAGTTCTTTCATTCACGATTTGGAATACGGATAAGATCAGAAAGGCCATCATTAGGTCAAAGAATGGAATAGCTTCGGTTAGAGCAAAGAAGTTACGGAAGTGGTAATCCATGTAAGCGACGAAAGTCTTCGTCTATAAAATGCGAATAGAACCGCCTGTATGTGGACGAAGCCCGACCGTCTTGCCTAATGGTAGTCAAAATGGACGAGAGTCTCTCGTCCATTTGTCTTCTTACCTCTTCGGATCGAAGGTCATTTAGACCTTCGACTTCCCCCTCTAGAAATTCGAAAGCCTCTTTACGAATGTTCTCATATGGAGAGAGCTGAAGAATGCGCTCGATACGCTCTTCCGAAATCATAAATGAAAAGAGCCTTTCTTGTAATATAGCTTTCTTCTCCCATATGAGAACTTCATTGTATTCCATGTCCAGAGCTGATCTGAGGTGATCAACCGAAATTGCTTGATCAAAATGCTCTCGGACAATGGAGGCATATTCCCCCGGTCGCGTTTGCGGGGGAATGTTGTAATATTGCCCATTCTCAAGAGACTGAATTCGAGCAAAGATACTCTGCTCGTAATCGGCAGCATACAGATGCCGAAAAGTATTCAGCGATTCCGAACTGGAGGAGGAATCTAGAGGAGGAAGACTGTTTCCCCCCCACTTGAGTCGGAAGAAAACCAAAAAACCAAAGACACCCCCAGGAAAGAAGAAAGAATATTGGCAAGCAAAGACCGCAAGCTCAAAGTAAAAATTAATATTAAAAAATAAATAAGCAACAACAGAATCCAACCATTTTTTCCTTTTAGTAATCGATATCGAAAATAAAAAATCAAACAACAAATTAACATAAATAAAAGAAAGAGAAATATAGGGGTGCCTGCGGTTCCTTCTGATCCTAGAAAACGTCCGAAAAAACCTGCTACTCCACTACCGAGCAGGGGCAAAAATACGATAAGTAGATACATCTTCTTTGTTAGGAATAACCATTCTCGAACAATCATTTGCTTTCTTTCATTCTTTTCATTCTCCGCTCCCCCCAAAAAAAGGAGAGACTTCTAGTAGTGAAAAACGAGAGTTTTTCACGAACAACCGCGCTGAATAGATCGACTTTCATGCCTCCAACATTAAAGTAAGTTCCATTTCAGGCGTACCATGATACTTTCTGTTTTGTCGAGCCCTGCGAATCTTATTATAGCGTAAGGTAGGTTTGGGTATAGCAGGACTTGAACCTGCGACCATTAGGTTAAAAGCCCAATGCTCTACCAACTGAGCTATACACCCAAAAAAAGATGTAGTAGTAAATAAGGATTGGTGCGGAAAAGAGGGCGGCCCCTCTTCTTCTCATCATATTAAAGGGGCTTGGGCTCTAAAGCCGGCCTTACTCAACAAGCACCTTTATTAGTAAGGTTGCTTGTTTCCACTCATTGAAGATTCTATCTACAAAAGAAGGTCAACGGGGGATACTAAAGTTGCTCTCACTGACACCATCTACGAGAAGGTGAGGTCGTCTTTCTTTCCAGCCATCATACGGTTCGCCTTAAAGCCTTAAAGACGGAGAAAGGGAGGAGCAGTTATCTATGTAATTACGGTCTTTGTTGACCGTTGTTCCGGTCAAGCACTCTCTTTTCTTTGTCCAATTCCGTCTTACCAAACAAGACTGACTTCTGACCAACCCGCGAAGGGTTGTGAGGTTGGACCAGGTACGAAGAATGAATCTATATCTGTGTACGGAAGTTGCTGGCCGGCGGCCGCTCAACTGTTCGAGCGCAATGCAGTGGTGGTTGGTTCCGATTCGACAAGGGTAGAATGCCTGGTCGAAGGTCCAGTACAGTAGGTAGCAGGTGTGTTCGTTTTGGCTCCCGCGATAAATAAATAGGCGATGCGCCATCCTTGCTGCTACGTACGTTGACCTTGACTTGACGGATTCATCCAATTGAACTCACACTCAAAGGAGGACCACAAGCT